AACCTCCTGCAAATACTTTTCTTTTTATACTCAACTATTTCTACTAAACTAAAAAAAAAAGAAAACTGTAATGAGATAATAAAGAAAGATTTGGATATACGTAAAGATCTAATCCGCTTTCAGCCGAAACAAAACAAGAGAAGTCTTTTTTTTTTTTGAATTCTTTTCCTAAGTTAAGAAGTTGAAGTGAATTGAAGAAGTTCTATTTGTTCAATTATACCCGTAAAAGAAAACAAGGAATAAGAATCTTTGGCAAAAAGGAGAAAAAATCATGATTCTTTCGATACAAGACGACACAAGAAAATCCTTTTCTTGTGTCGTCTTGTATCTAATCGAATAGACGATTAGGAAGACTAAGAATACTTGCTAGAAATCTTTTTTCCTTTCATTTTTCCCGTCCTTGCCTTGTATTCCTTGTATTCTATTCCTTTTTATTTGTATGCTTATTTTCTATAATTAGGAATGGTATACAAGTAATGAGTTTCAGATATCCCGCAAAATAAAAAAGAGTATAAAAAAAAAAACAAACAAAGAAAAGACTTATAGAAATAGGATTTTTTGAATCATATATCATTCTATTGATCAACAAGAATTTGGCACTTTTACCAACTTTCTGTTTCTAGATCTAGAAATTCATTTCGTACAACTGAACCTTTTCAAACTGTTTCTTTTTAAGAACCAAAAAGATTTGTGCCAAAATCACAGATGCCAAGAATAACAGAAGGCCTTGGACTCGTAATGGATCTTGAAGCACTATTTCTGCGTCTCCCTGACCAAAACCTCCTACATTTGGATTACTTGTTAATGGTTGATCAAGCTTGATGGATTCACCTTCTGAAACAAGAAGTTCTGGTCCTGGAGGTATAATATCAACCACTTGACGTCCTTCTGAAGCATCAACTATGGATATTTCATATCCCCCCTTTTCTTTACGTGCTATTCTGCTTACTATACCAGCAGATGTAGCATTATAAACTGTATTGTTACTCTTGCTACCATCAGGATAAATCTGACCCCTTCCCCTGTTCCCACCTACATATATGGGATATTTTAAGAAGTGAACGTCTTTTTTCGTAGCAGGGTCGGGGGAAAGAATAGGAAATACGATTTCACTATATTTCTGACCGGGAACAGGACCTATCACAAGAATATTTCTTTTATTAGGACGATAACACTGAAAAGAAAGATTGCCCATCTTTTCTTTCATTTCGGGAGAAATACGATCGGGGGGGGCTAATTCGAATCCCTCAGGTAAAATAAGAACAGCTCCTACATTCAAAGCTCCCTTTTTACCATTAGCAAGAACTTGTTTAAGTTGCATATCATAAGGAATTCGAACAACTGCTTCAAATACAGTATCAGGAAGTACAGCTTGCGGAACTTCAATATCCACGGGCTTATTAGCTAAATGGCAATTGGCACATACAATTCGCCCAGTTGCTTCTCGTGGATTTTCATAACCCTGCTGCGCAAAAATGGGATATGCATTTGAAATAGATGCTCGAGTTATTGCATATATCATGATCGATACATAAATGGATCGAGTCATCTGTTCTTTTACCCAAGAAAAAGTCTTTCTATTTTGCATGGTCCAATCATTGATCCCCGGAATTTCTACAATAAATTGGATAGGTAACTAGTATAATTCCCTATCCACAAATTTGCCATTGTATTGATTGTACTGAAAGAATTGTACTGGTGGAATATAGTATGAATACCTTGAATTGAAAAGGTAGAAGTATAAAGAATAAGTAAGATGAAAAATGATTTCTTTATACATGAAGAAAGATTCTGATTTGATTGATATCAAAAGATCTAATGAATTATTCATTCATTGAATGATAAATTACTACAAGCGAAGGAGATACACGATTTAAAAAATGGAAGATCCAATATTTCACAATTGTATCTAGAATCACTGGAAAAGTGGAAACAAGACCAGATATAATCTGATCATTCTGAGCCAATCCAAAATCGTTGTAGATCGAACCAATCATTAGTTCCCAACCATGGGTCGAGTGAAATCCGATCCATAAATCAGTAACTAAAAGAATCGAAAAAGCTTTAATTGTATCACTTAAGTTATAGAGAAATTCCTGAATCCAAGAATTTAGAATGAAAAGTTCTTCATTACCCAGAAAAAAATAACCACTTAGAATAGCGAAACAGATTAGATTTGTAGAGAAATGCAAAATGATATGGAAATGAGATTCATTGTGTCTTTGGACCAATTGTATTGTTTCCTTGTGCATTCCTATACGAAGCCTTTGCATATGTGTCTCCGAGTACTCCTTTATCATCTCGTCCAACAGGAATAGTTCTTCTAATTCCATAAATTTTTCTAGAACATTTTTCTCTTGAATATCATTCAAAAGGATTTCGGATTGCCTGGTATTCCACCAATTAAGAACCCAAGTTTCTAGACATTTATTAAATGAGAGAGAAATCCACCAGGGCAAAAAGAGTATAGACACAAGATATGGGAGGGAAGCCAATGCTTTCTTTTTTTTCATTCTGTATCCGTGATGTGAATTGTTAATGAACCGGTTTCATTCGTCGATTCTATCTGATATTTCTATGAAGCACGAATTTTATAACAAGAGCCTATAACTCTAACAAGAACAAGGTATCGAACCTATGGTTCTTTTCCTATTTTTGTTTTTGTGTAAGAATTGAGTCTTTGGATCTAGAATAGAACATAGAAGAAGGAAACTTTTCGAATGAAAAAAAAAAAGAAGTAAATATTCTTTCCATATTACAGAGATCTCAATTAGGCAAATTGTAACCGATTTCCTCTTCATTTCTTCCTTTCGATGAAGACTCGAAAACCTATTTGAACTAACGAATATAATTTGGATTTTAAGACGAAACCTACCGGATCCTTTAATTCTTTTCTTTCTATTTCCAAAGATTTCACTGTCTAACCGCAGCGCGGGGATAGGGTATCAATTCAAAGGCCTAAAAAGAGGAATTATGTTTTACGAAAAGGAAAGAAATGTTAGGATATTTGATGAATCTATACTTATTAGACTCTTTTCTTTTTACTAGTATAAAGAATGAAGCTGGACGCCATGTGTATACAAAATAGTTTTTGTGTACAAATAGTTTCTATTCTCCTTAATCTATCTTCTTTCATTAGTTCTATTATATCTTAGTCCATATACGTCCTCCTGCTTTTGAGATGTATTAAGTTCCTTGTCTCATGCTGAGATTTCTTCTTCAGTTCATTTCAAAATACTTCAATGGGTACGCGCAAGAAATAGGCCAATTCGGCAGCTTTTTGTTCAATTTCTCGTGGAGTCAAATTCTCATCAGTACGGGTCAAGGGAATGGCTCCTTGGCCCCTGATTTCCATATAAAGGACACGGCGAGGAAAAAGACCCTCTCTCACCTCCATTCTGATTGATTGGATATCTTTCAGAAAGAAACGAAGGAAGATACGACGATTTCTTCCAGGAAATCCCCAACGAAAAAGGGACATTATCCCTTCTTTTCTATCAAATCGGTCATAACCACTACCTACATTCCATGAAATTGTGCACCACAAATAAGAACTAATGAATAGACCTGCGATCCCATAGAAAGACATCACGATCCCTTGTGGGAAAAAAAGAATTTGCTGAGACGGAAATACGGATATCAGATTTTTACCAAGATAACTGGAAGTTCCGACCACTAAGAATCCTAGTGAACCTAAAAAAAGGATAAAGGCCCAGCAAAAATTACTTGTTTTTCGAGACCCCGTTATAAGTTCTATCCATATATGTTCTGATCGCCAGTTCATACTATACTAGATCCAGTTGCATTCGATTGGAATTGAGAGAATAACTCAAATGGATTTGACTCGATTTTTATTGCTTGATCCCGAAGTAACTTTCATCAACTAGCAGCATTCCGACGGGAACCTTTAGGAATAATTGGTTATATACATTGAGTTTCTATTTCAAATCTTTTTCAAAAAAGATTTGCTGATGATCATTTTGAATTTTTGAATTTCATCATTTAATTGATTAAGCTATAATCGCATAGACACGCATTAATGCATAATTAATGCATATATTATGCATCGGCATCCATAACAAAACAACTATTTGTTTTCGGAAAGGTTACATATCATATATCCTACCATATTACATTAAAAGAGTATCTTTATGATTATCCAGTGTTGAAATTGAAAGAAATTGATGAGATTTTGTCCCATCGTATTTAAACAATCTTATTTCTTTGGACATAAAGAGATAAAGAAGCCATTGCGATTGCCGGAAAGACTAGGCCCACTAAAGGAACAAAAATAGAGGGAAAGTTCAAATCTATCATAGAATGGGTACCTCGATTTCATATTTGTACCTATTATAATTATAAATTATAATTATAAAGATATCTTATGATAAGTCTATCTATTAGAAAGAATATTAGTGCTATACTTCCATTTGAAAATGAAGAATTTCAATCTTGTTTAAAATCTTTTTTTAATCTTGATTCAAGGGAAGGAAACCATGTAGCTGAAATAACTCATTCAGAACACCTTTTAAAGGATTACGTGGTACGATTGGGTCGAATAAGCCCTTATGGAATAAATACTCAGCCGCTTGTGAACCGTCGGGTACTGTCTTTTTCAATGTTTGTTCAATCACTCTTTTACCCGCAAAAGCAATGTAGGCATTAGGTTCAGCAATAATGATATCTCCCAACATACCAAAACTTGCTGTAACTCCGCCAGTTGTAGGAGATGTAAGGATTGATACATAGAATAACTTTTTCTTTGATTGATAATCATATGAAGCAGAAGATATTTTAGCCATTTGCATCAAGCTCAAACTCCCTTCTTGCATGCGTGCTCCTCCAGAAGCACACACAATAATGACAGGTAGAGATCGATTAGTAGCATACTCGATCAAACGAGTGATTTTCTCACCTACTACAGATCCCATACTACCTCCCATAAACTGAAAATCCATAACTCCAATTGCTATGGGAATACTATTTAATTGACCTACGCCCGTTTGAACAGCTTCAGTTAAACCCGTTTTTATTTGATAAAAAGAGATGCGATCTATATAAGGTTCCTCCTCTGAATGAAATTCAATGGGGTCCATAGAGACCATATCTTCATCCATAGGCTCCCAAGTGCCAGGATCAATAAATAGTTCAATTCTATCTGAACTACTCATTTTCAAATGATATCCGCAGTGTTCACAAATATTCATTTTTGAACTAAAAGATTTTTTATAATTTAATCCATAACAATTCTCACATTGAACCCATAACTTCTTGTATTTTGTATTTATATCGAGATCATTAGATCTTTCTCTTATATTGAAAGAACTGCTACTAGTTTTGATACTAGAATTTCCACTTTCAATACTACTTATACTTTCCGTACAAATGAAACTAGAAATGTAACTGTCGATACCACTGTAAATGTCACTCTTAAGACTGATTTCAAAACGAAGATAACTATCAATGCAACTATTAATGTGATTATTCCAATTAGATTGAGTATCATACATGGAATAATAAGAGTAGTAATTACTACTATTAGATCCACTATTCAAATAACTAGGAAAAAGAATCTCTAGTTCATTCAAAGAAGAACTAGCATTGTCAATATCAAAAATCTGATTTTCAATATCAAAATAGACAGAAGAAGTGTCACCATTACTATTTCTAACTAAAAAAGTATGATCAGAGATCAAACTCCAAAAATTCCTGCTATCAAATAAAGAATTTCGATAATTAATATTACTGAAACTAGAACTGTGCCAACTAGTAATCTTTTTCTCCGCATCATTTAGAATAGTTTCTTCACTTCCACTGGTATGTCCAAGAGCATCAAGACTATTCATTGATTTACTTAGTTCACACCTATGTTCTAACTTCTTGTTAGACAACATCGAATTGAACCAACATTTTTCCATAAATTCTTTCCGCCCCCTATTTTCTGAAAACCTAATACTAATAGATGAATAGTCATTCGATGAAGAAGAAATCATTTTACTATTTCTTTTTCTTTCTCATCAGAATTCAAATGAAGCATATGATTATGATCCAATCATTAAGATTGTTAATGAAAAGTCTTTAAAAGATCTCCTTTTGAGGAATCTGGTGAATCATTTCAATATTATGATAGAATCTTTTCATCAAAAAAAGATATATAAAGACAGGTTTCTCTCATGTAAAACTTTCAATTCTCATCAAAAAGATACATAATTGTTTCTTCCCATAAATTAAAAATGAATTCTCGTCTCGTAGAATCTCGTGTCATATAGTCAAATAAGAAAATGAGTTTCTATTACAACAGGGAACGAAAAAGACAATATACAGGATAGGGGTAGAAGGGATCCTTCCCTTGGCTTGATCTATGGCCTGAAACTAAGGAATAGAAAATGATCCATAATTCAGCCTATGGATCCAACAATAAAGAATAGAATAGATAAGTTGTTTAGTCTTCCTTCGATCTTATCTTCTTATGTTTAGATTTTGTATATACTTGTATATTGTATTGTATATCTATCGTAAGGTCTGTACATATAAAAGATATATGCAAATACACAAACAAATAAACAAAGACCTCATAGTTCATACATAGTATTATAGGATTAGTATAAGATGTCTTTCTTTTTATTCGGCCCAATCTTTCTTTTCCTCAAAAAAAGAAAGATTGGGCCAAGTTTCATTGCAATCAATTAGGAGAACAAACAGGAATTGGTAAATTATACGCGCTTATTTTGTCTCTTTATCTAGCTTATCCACTGGCTCGAACTCGAATTTGATCTCTTTCCATACTTCACAAGCAGCGGCTAGCTCAGGACTCCATTTGGCAGCTTCACGAATAATATCATTACCTTCACGAGCAAGATCACGTCCCTCATTACGAGCTTGTACACATGCTTCTAAAGCCACCCGATTAGCTACTGCACCGGGTGCATTTCCCCAAGGGTGCCCTAAAGTTCCTCCACCGAACTGTAGTACGGAATCATCCCCAAAGATTTCGGTTAGGGCAGGCATATGCCAAACATGAATACCTCCTGAAGCCACGGGCAGAACACCTGGCATAGAGACCCAGTCTTGAGTGAAAAAGATACCACGACTTCGATCTTTTTCAATAAAATCATCACGTAACAAATCAACAAAACCCAAAGTCATCTCGCGTTCCCCTTCCAGTTTACCCACTACTGTACCAGCGTGAATATGATCTCCGCCAGACATACGTAATGCTTTAGCTAGTACACGAAAATGCATACCATGATTTTTCTGTCTATCAATAACTGCATGCATTGCGCGATGGATGTGAAGAAGTAGACCATTGTCGCGGCAATAATGAGCCAGGCTAGTATTTGCGGTGAATCCCCCAGTTAAGTAGTCATGCATTACGATAGGAACTCCCAATTCTCTGGCAAATACCGCTCTTTTGATCATTTCTTCACATGTACCCGCAGTTGCATTCAAGTAATGTCCTTTAATTTCACCCGTTTCGGCTTGCGCTTTAAAGAGTGCTTC